CTCCTTTATGCCTACCCTAACTAGTTATTTCGGTTTTCTACTAGCGGCTTTAACTATAACCACAGCTTTCTATATCGGGCTGAGCAAAATACGACTTATTTGAAATTCAGATTTGAACTGCGCAAAACTCAGAAAAATAAATCTTTCTGCGAAATTCTGTGTACTCTAAAATTACTTACCGGGTCAATTGCCAATTCTTGGTCATTGAGATTGATGGTAATTTGGATTAATATTTAGGGAGAGATATTACCTCTTTTTTTCTCCTTTCAAACAACTTGAAATGATTGAAGTTTTTCTATTTGGAATCGTCTTAGGTCTAATTCCTATTACTTTGGCTGGATTATTTGTAACTGCCTATTTACAATACAGGCGCGGCGATCAGTTGGACCTTTGATTAATTAATATCGCGTTTTTTGATTGACCTCCCGAAAAGGAGGTCAAATTCAAATTGCTATTCGAGTTAGTGACGCTCGTTCAATCTAAGAAGAACGGACTCGCGCTCTGTAGGATTTGAACCTACGACATCGGGTTTTGGAGACCCACGTTCTACCGAACTGAACTAAGAGCGCTTTCTTATCAAAACAGATAAGACTGGAAAGAAAAGGGTTGGATTCTTTTTGTAAGTTCAATACATCATGGATAGACTATACATAGGATCATAAGAATGAAAGATTATATCTGTCCAATTTGACTCGATTTCACCGAATCCCCCGTTACTGTTCTCTCGAGTAGTTATAGGTAGGGATGACAGGATTTGAACCTGTGACATTTTGTACCCAAAACAAACGCGCTACCAAGCTGCGCTACATCCCTCCAATTAGTCTACAGTGTCATTGTAGAGAATTCCCGTCTTGTTTTCCACATCGTTTTTTCGTCTATCGATTCTATATATATATAGAATTTATCTGTCCATTTCGTCCTTTTGGTCTCATTTACCATATAATTAATATGCATTAAGATTCATACAAAAATTTTATCCATTTGAAAAATGGAACGGAATCTGTTGGAAAAGTCAATGACTATTTTTGGGGAATGCTCGAGACGAAAAGGACGTTTTTATCTTATCTTTTAAGAAAAATATGGAATATAGTTACGGGATCATTGTACATGTCAATTTGAATTAGAAATTCCGCGGACAATTCTAGTACAATTAAAAGTGGTCGTTAACTACCTATGCATCTGATCATATATGTATTATCATTATGTATTACAATAAAATGAAGGGGGTTTTCAATGCGAGATCTAAAAACATATCTTTCCGTGGCACCGGTACTAAGTGCGCTATGGTTCGCGTCTTTAGCAGGTCTGTTGATAGAGATTAATCGTTTTTTCCCGGATGCGTTGACATTCCCCTTTTTTTCATTCTAGTTAGCGACGTGGAAAAGAATAAAGAAGATTAGAACTACAATGAAATAGCTGTCACTAATCACGTCTCCCCCTCTATTTTTCTTTTCTCTATTTCTCTTTTCTCTATTTTTTCTGATTTTTAGAATAAGGGAGGAAAGAGAAAGAAGAAAAGTGGATTCAACGGCTGTGGGATTCGGATTCAAATTCGAATAATAGAATAATAGAGGAATGGAAGTAGACTATAAAATGTGGGTCTAGCGAAGAGTATTATACAAGATACTTAAACGAAATTGTGTACTGTGATTTGAAATATCGTTGCGAAATCTTTGGATCTTATTTGGATATATTGATTGTAGCAAAATTTTTCATAATGTGAGTTCAAGTTAGCAACTTCTACTTTTTCTTTCTTCTTCATTTCGAATCGAAAGAAAAAGCGTTGAGTAAATAAAAAATCCAAAGGAGGTTCATGGCCAAGGGTAAGGATATCCGAATAACAGTTATTTTAGAATGTACTACTTGTGTTCGAAAGGGTGTTAATAAGGCATCAAAAGGCATTTCCAGATATATGACTCAAAAGAATCGGCACAATACGCCTAATCGATTGGAATTGAGAAAATTCTGTCCATATTGTTACAAGCATACGATTCACGGGGAGATAACGAAATAGCTCGAACCGAGCACTTGCACCCTCCCGAGGAGGAGGAAAAATGCCATGCTAATTATTGCTAAGATAATTTGAATAGAAAGAAAATCCTATTGTTTTTATGTATTCTAATTCATTTTCTAGATCCAACCGAAATAGGATTTTCGGTTTAAAGAAATAAATTAAACAAACCATGGATAAATCCAAGCGACCTTTTCTTAAATCCAAGCGACCCTTTCTTAAATCCAAGCGACCTTTTCTTAAATCCAAGCGACCTTTTCTTAAATCCAAGCGATCTTTGCGTAGGCGTTTGCCCCCGATCCAATCGGGGGATCGAATTGATTATAGAAACATGAGTTTAATTGGTCGATTTATTAGTGAGCAAGGAAAAATATTATCTAGACGGGTAAATAAATTGACCTTGAAACAACAACGATTAATGACTCTTGCTATAAAACAAGCTCGTATTTTATCTTCCTTACCTTTTATTACTAATGAGAAACACGGTGCAAGAAACAAGTCGACCGCGAGAGTCCGAAAGAACTATAAGTCAGACAGAAAGAAATATAAGCCAGACGGAAAGAAATATAAGTCGACTGTGAGAAACACACAGAAATAGAAGGCGACCGTCAGAGACAAAAAAAATAGGCTTACTCTTTCGTCACTTGAATGAAAATTAACACCCGAACTCAAACGCAGATTGATGCTTTGTGCAAAAATCCGCCAATCCGGACCGGCTTTGCTTCTCGTTTCGTAAGACAAAAACAAATAAAAAATCGGATTCAGAAGTCAAACTCCAAATTTTTGATTGAAAGTGTTGAGTCCTATTTCTTTTTTGATTCATTTTGACTCTACTTTCCCGGAGGTCATTCTCCGGGGAACTCCGTTTAAATTACTCCGGCAGATTCCTTCCAATTTTCTTTTTTTATGATTTCATTGGAAATTAGATAAAGACAGTTTTTATTTGCTATAGCTATTTGTGCAAGTATTTTACGATTAAGAAGCAACTGTCTCTTGTATAGATCATGGATGAATTTACTATAGTTATAATATACCCATTCGTCACGAATTACTGAATTGATTCGAGTGATCCACAAACGACGAAAATTTCTTTTTTGCCCATTCCTATCCCGATGAGACGAAGCCAAAGCTCTTATGTCTTGTTGAGTCTTTAAAAGACCTCCCCGAAAGCTTGATATAAATGCACGTGCTTTTGTTCTACGTCTCCGAGCTATATATCCCCGTCTAGTTCTGGTCATTGAATATACATAAATCAAACTTTGTCGAATAACTAATTGATTTCCGTTCTTGCAGTTATTCTTTTTTCACCTTCCGAGTCTATTAATAACCCAATGAGTTTTTCCAATGTATAAACTCAAAATTCCAATGGCTTTGGCTACGATAACCTTCCCGACCACGATTTTTTATTTTTTTCGAGACCTTTGTTTTACCTCACAATTTGAAATTGGATTCTACTAGGTATTAAAAAGATAATAAGAAATATAAATTCTAAAGCAATAGTGGATTCCATCGTTTCTATGGTTACTTCTTAAACGGTGAGGTCTTCTCTATACACCGGAGCCTTTAATTAATGCTATTGGGAACTTGTATAGTTCCCATTCTTTAGCTCTACCCATGAATTATCCAGTAACTAGGTCTTCACAACGAGATCTACCTATACAGTAACGGTATTTAATTTATGAGGGTTGGCTGGATAGCTGACCCTGTTAGTCCGTTCTTACAAGAGGGTGGCCTAATCTTTGAAATTGAAACCAAGAGTTCCTCCGCTTAATGGATAAGCATTTGCTACCAATGGAGAATTCTTAAATTGAGGTGATTGAATTTACACCACGAGAAACCATAAATTTCCTACACAATGAAAGGCATATGATCCATTTTCGTTTTTTAGATAGTAAATAGAGTTCATTTTTTCATTCCAGCCTATTCACCGGTACTGACCTTTGATACAGGAAACTTGTTCGCTTTCCTTTGTTCTAGCTCATGATCTGAACGAGTCGCACATACAACCTAGTACACGTTCCTCGACGTTGAGGGCATCTCTTAAGAGCGGGCGATTTTGTGACATGTCTGATTGGCTGTCTTGTCTTTCTAATAAGTTGTTTAATAGTTGGCATGTTGAATCATAGATATAGATATAATTGGATGGTTTAGATCCATCCTAACCGGATTATTCCGACTTAACCGGATTATTCCGAGTCAACTCGGTCGGTAGGGGTAATCTCAAATTAGGGATTTGCGCGAAATACAGGCTAGTATCATTTACGCCCTTCACGCCCTTGAAGCCCTTGAAGCCCTTGAAACCCTACAGAATCAACAATTCCATAAGCTTTGGCTTCTTCTGGTGACAGAAAAACATCTCTTTCCATGTCTTCGAAGACCATCCAGAAAGGTTTGTGCGATCTTTGTACAAAAAAATTTGTGATCTCTTCACGTAGTTTTAGCACCAAATCTATGTCCATGATTACCTCTTCCATGTAGCCTTGAATAAAAGTACTAGTAGGTTGGTGGATCATTACCCTGATGATATAACAAAATAAAAGGTTTTTCTATTGTACATGATGAAGGGAAGATAAAAGAAAGAGAAAAGAATAGCAAGAAAAAAGATAGAATTGAACAACCGTACAGGCATCTTTCTATGCATTGCATACGGCTCTAGAATAAAATTGATCCTTACGCCCCCCAACGAAAGAGAAAAATAGGATTGAGTAGACCCCGATCGGAAAATGATCAAATTACCACCCTTCCTTTCGTGGGAGTTAAAAACTACTATGATGGCTCCGTTGCTTTCTATATTTCGTTTTTGTCTATGATTAAGCAATCCCAAAGTTGCTTTTTATTTGATTAAATACCCTAAGGAAAAAAGAATCTTTTTTTTCACTAGTTCCGAACATAAATATTATTAAGAGATCTGCCGTGTGAAAAAAAGTTTGTGACGCTGAACTGCACTGCCGATCGATAAGAACACATCGGAAATACCTTTTATCTCATACTACTCTCTCGATAAAAAATCTAATGCTTTGAAAAAAACTTTTGTATATCGAATTCAAAGTGCCATGCTATTATTACTTTTTTATTCATATTGCATATGGAGATTCATTTTTCATATGGCGAAGGCATAGTCGTCTTTTTTCTTTCAAATAAAACCTCATTGGCGCCAAGCGTTAGGGAATGCTATACGTTTAGTCTGTGAGCCTCCGGCCAGGACAAAAGCTGCCATTGAAGCGGCTACTCCCAGACAGAGTGTATGTACATCTGGTAGCACAAAATTTATCGCATTATGAACAGCTAGCCCATGCATTACTCCTCCACCCATAGAGTTTATAAATAAAAATTGCTCTTGGTTACAATCGTCGATATTCAGAAATATCATAAGACCGACAATGTGATTCGCCGTCTCGGGACTAAGGTCTTTGAATAAAAAAAGTGCTCTTTCTCGATAAAGTCGGTCGATTAGGTTAAAATTGTATTCCGTAGGAACCGTACAGGCGCCGTTTGGCGCATACGGTTCAAAAAAATTTGCAAAAAAATCAATGTGTATATTCCAATCCCCTTTCGGATTGCAGAGCATGCTCTTTACGGACTCCTAATTTGTCTTCGATTTTTCAATAAAGATGAGTTTTGATTCCTTTCCTTAGAAAAAAGAATTCATTAAACGGATCGAATTCACTTTTCATTGATGTATTCTTTCATCGAGATCCAATCCAAATCACGATGTCATTTTCTTGTTCCAAACTGGGCCTCTTTTATCTTACTCTTTTTAGGTTTATACTCTACTCCGGGTAAAGAGCTGCCCGCCTTCGATTTGCACATATAGGACAAATACTCCCCTTACCACTTCTTTTTTCTCAATCCGTACAGTCCGGCAAATATTTGAGGTCTTTATACATATTACTCGATTGATTAAGAGAACAGTTTAAAATCACTTCTATTTCCAAAGAAGATTTCTTTAGAAAGAGGAATCCCTTTATAATTTATAAGGAGTAATGGTAGATATATTACCAATTGGTTTTTTTAAACGAAGTCTGGATATTTCAATTTCGTAGTCCAACCGAGCCAGCCATAAATTATTTAAATTGATAATAGTAATTTGAATCCCCTTAAAAAAAGGATCTAATTGCACTTCACGCTCCAAATTTTTGATGATCCAATTCATCTTTTTTGGGCGAAATAGAGGATCTCTTGATCGGGGAGAGAAGGGGGAAAGCCCATATGACCCAATAGATCTGCCAAGTCGCACTATAAGTCAACCCAAGTTGCTTCCTCGTCTTCGTCGTCGCCAGGAATATCATAAGGGATTTTTGGCACACCAACAGGCATTAAATGTAAAGAAAAAATAAAAAAATATTATACTTTAGATGTGAAAACGTAAGAAGGGTTTTATTGTTTTTATAATATTGTTCTTTATCAAAAATGCATAAAGAAAGACAGAATGAATAAGATCAATTCGTAGAACTAGGCCCCTGTAATCATGAACAAGGATGGGCACATTCGTTTATAGAAAAGGCATCGCGCGGCCCATTGCGTATTGGTACTTATCGAGTATAGAATAAATCTGCTTCTCTTTTTTCCTACGAACGAAATTGTTCCATTCTTCCTAATAGAATCAAACAAATTCTGAACCCTTGCTCTGAACTAATCGCCCTCTCCTCGGGGGACGTAACATCGGCAGAGTATAGTCGTGTCCAATGCAATAAAGTTGCGTAGTGTCTTTTTTCTTTGATAAAGGGGTATTTTCATGGGTTTGCCTTGGTATCGTGTTCATACTATCGTATTGAATGATCCCGGCCGGTTGCTTGCTGTTCATATAATGCATACAGCTCTGGTTGCTGGTTGGGCCGGTTCGATGGCTCTGTATGAATTAGCAGTTTTTGATCCTTCTGACCCCGTTCTGGATCCAATGTGGAGACAGGGTATGTTTGTCATACCTTTCATGACGCGTTTAGGAATAATCAATTCATGGGGTGGCTGGGGTATCACAGGAGGGACTATAACATCTCCGGGTCTTTGGAGTTACGAAGGTGTCGCCGGAGCGCATATTGTGTTTTCGGGCTTGTGCTTTTTAGCAGCTATCTGGCATTGGGTGTATTGGGATCTAGAAATATTTACTGATGAACGTACAGGAAAACCTTCGTTGGATTTGCCCAAGATCTTTGGAATTCATTTATTTCTCGCGGGGGTGGCTTGCTTTGGTTTTGGTGCATTTCATGTAACAGGCTTGTATGGTCCGGGAATATGGGTGTCCGATCCTTATGGACTAACTGGAAAAGTACAACCGGTAAATCCAGCGTGGGGCGTGGAAGGTTTTGATCCTTTTGTTCCGGGAGGAATAGCCTCTCATCATATTGCGGCTGGGACATTGGGCATATTAGCAGGCCTATTCCATCTTAGCGTCCGACCGCCCCAACGTCTATACAAGGGATTGCGCATGGGTAATATCGAAACGGTCCTTTCCAGTAGTATCGCTGCTGTCTTTTTTGCAGCTTTTGTTGTTGCCGGAACTATGTGGTATGGTTCAGCAACTACCCCGATCGAATTGTTTGGACCGACTCGTTATCAATGGGATCAGGGGTACTTCCAACAAGAGATATATCGACGAATTAGTGCGGGGTTAGCCGAAAATCAAAGTTTATCAGAAGCTTGGTCTAAAATTCCCGAAAAATTAGCTTTTTATGATTACATCGGCAATAATCCGGCAAAAGGGGGATTATTCAGGGCAGGTTCAATGGATAACGGGGATGGAATAGCGGTTGGATGGTTAGGACATCCTATCTTTAGAGATAAAGAAGGTCGTGAACTTTTTGTACGTCGTATGCCCACTTTTTTTGAAACATTTCCGGTCGTTTTGGTAGATGGAGCTGGGATTGTTCGAGCGGATGTTCCTTTTCGAAGAGCCGAATCGAAGTATAGTGTCGAACAAGTCGGTGTAACTGTTGAGTTCTATGGTGGCGAACTCAATGGAGTCAGTTATAATGACCCTGCAACTGTGAAAAAATATGCTAGACGCGCTCAATTGGGTGAAATTTTTGAATTAGATCGTGCTACTTTGAAATCCGACGGTGTTTTTCGGAGCAGTCCAAGGGGTTGGTTTACTTTTGGACATGCTTCATTTGCTTTGCTCTTCTTCTTCGGACACATTTGGCATGGTGCTAGAACCCTGTTCAGAGATGTTTTTGCTGGGATTGACCCAGATTTGGATGCTCAAGTAGAATTTGGAGCCTTCCAAAAACTTGGAGATCCAACTACAAGAAGACAAGTAGTCTGATCCAACCTTCTTTTGATGTCTTTCGAATCTATTTTCTTTTTATGATTTGTTAGTGATTTTGATATTGATAGAGGGTAGCAGAGAAATCTTGCTTTGACTCCCCGTTTTTTTGTCTCTTGCTCTTTCGGTAGCCGGGAGATGGTCCCCAATAAAAGAAAGAAAAAACAAATAGGTATGGAAGCTATAATTGTAAATCACGATCGAATCTATGGAAGCATTGGTTTATACATTCCTCTTAGTCTCAACGCTAGGGATCATTTTTTTCGCTATCTTTTTTAGAGAACCGCCTAAAGTTCCAACTAAAAAATGAAAGTCTTTTCATTATCTCGATTTCAATTGAAGTAATGAGCCTCCCAATATTGCATATTGAGAGGCTCATTACTTCAACTAGTCCCCATGTTCCTCGAACGGATCTCTTAGTTGTTGAGAAGGTTGCCCAAAAGCGGTATATAAGGCGTACCCAGTAAAACTTACAAGTAAACCAGATAGAAAGACGGCGACTAGGGTTGCTGTTTCCATTATTAGAAAATTTCAAGAACACAACGGATCTATGATAAGATCGTTTATTTACAACGGAAGAGTATACAAAGTCAACAGATCTCAATGACTACAATAGGATTTATGGTTACACAAACTGTTGAGAACGATTCTCGATCCGGTCCAAAACGAACGAATGTGGGCAGTTTATTAAAACCATTGAATTCGGAATATGGTAAAGTCGCTCCGGGGTGGGGAACGACCCCTTTGATGGGTGTCGCAATGGCCTTATTTGCGGTATTTCTATCTATTATTTTGGAGATTTATAATTCTTCCGTTTTATTGGATGGAATTTCAATGAATTAGCTCGATAAGAACTCCAACCTAGCTTTTCAATACCAAATGAATCCTTTAGAGCTCGGATTTTTAGCCTGTTCTCTTTTGGTAGTTCGATCGTGGAATTTTGTTCTGTCTTTCTGGAATATGAGTGTGTGACTTGTTCGAATTGATCCTATTGATCGGACAGAGAAGGGGTCTGTCATCTTCAGAGAGACGGTTCTACTTCGTCGGATATTTATTCGAGTATCTGAAACACGGAATATAGGAAATAGATTCCGAACTATTTTAACTATGATTCATACTTAATATTCAGACCTCGCGGCCGGACCCCTAAAAGTTTTTTCAACGAATTCGAATTTAGAAATCGCAATTTCTTCTTTTAAACAACCATTTATGCTTATTTTGACTCAAAGCCAAAGGTTTCTTTGGATTTTCTTCAATTTATCTATTCGTGAAATAAGTGATGATCCAATCATTCTTACTCAAGGAATCTTTAGGCTTAGCTTCATCTTTTTATTGAATCATCGTGGTTCTAGTATGCATCTGAGGTTGTAATCGATTCAGCGGGTCTTAACAAGAGAATTCCTATTAATACTGACTAATAAAGAAAACAAATCAGAAAAAAAGTCCACATTCTAACAAAAAATAGGGAAGAGAGCATTCAAGAGGCCCGTAAAGATGAAGATAAAGACAACGGAGCCGACTTGAGAATTTGGTATTATCACCACAAAGACGAGCTTTTGGATTTTTCTTCCTTCGGATCTTCAGAGAAGATTGAATCGGAAATGAAAAAGTTTCAAACTTTCTACCATTTCCCCTCCAACCGATTTTGGGTGTTTTTGCTTGAGCTGTACGAGATAAAAGTCTCCTATACGGTTCTTTGAGGGGGAATCGCACCTATCTCAATAAAG